CCATAGAGATATGGAATAGAAAGAAGTATTTTGATTGCCACTATAATTTTGAAAATGAACATTTAAATGACCTTCAAACGTAAGTAAATAGATGCGAAACATATAAAATGCGGTTAATCCTGCGGTAGCCCAAGCTATTATTGCGAAAATTGGCGAATACAACCAACTATCATTAAGAATTTCATCTTTTGACCAAAAACAAGCAAGAGGCGGAATACCACAAAGAGAAAGTGTACCTAATAAAAAAGAGGTTTTAGTAATCGGTACATGTTTTGTTAAACCACCCATAAAAACCATATTCTGACTTTTATCCGGAGAATAGCCAACAACAGTTTCCATTGAATGAATAATGGACCCAGACCCTAAAAATAATAATGCTTTGGAATAAGCATGAGTAATCAAATGAAATAAAGCACTTCGATAAGACCCCATTCCTAGAGCTAACATCATATAACCCAATTGAGACATTGTCGAATAGGCTAAACCCCTTTTAATGTCTTTTTGAGCAAGAGCTAAAGTAGCTCCTAATAATAATGTGATTATGCCTATCAACGAGATTAAATTCATTATATAGGGTATAACCATGAAAAGAGGGAGAAGGCGAGCTACAAGAAAGATCCCCGCTGCTACCATAGTAGCAGCGTGTATAAGAGCCGAAATAGGAGTGGGTCCCTCCATAGCATCGGGTAACCACACATGAAGGGGAAATTGTGCAGATTTAGCAACTGCACCGGTAAATAATAAAGCAGCACATAAAATAACAAAGGAAAAGTTGACTTCATTATTATAAATCAAGTTATTGAGTATTTCGAATAAATCCTGAAATTCAAAACTACCTGTTATACAATAAAACCCTAAAATTCCTAATAATAAACCAAAATCCCCTACACGATTAGTTACAAATGCTTTTTGACAAGCATTTGCTGCAGGAGGTCGCGTAAACCAAAACCCTATTAATAGATAGGAACACATTCCAACTAATTCCCAAAAAAAATAAATTTGTATCAAATTTGAACTAGTAACTAATCCCAACATGGAAGTACTAAAAAAACTCATATAAGCAAAAAATCTCAAGTATCCTTGATCGTGAGCCATATAATTATCACTATAAATAAGAACCATGATTCCAACAGTAGTGATTAACATTGACATAATAGAAGTAAGTGGATCGATCAAGCAGCCAAATTCTAAAGAAAAATCATTATCGAGTGTCCAAGACCATACATATTGGTGGATAGAACTGCTATTTATTTGCTGAATAGACAGATTAATTGAAAAAATCATGACTATACTTAACAATAAGATACTTGGAAAAGCCCACATACGACGAAGATTTTTCGTTGCTGTCGGAAAAAGAAGAAGTCCCACTCCTATTAACATAGGAATTGGAAGTGGAACAAAAGGTAAAATCCACCCATATTGATATGTCTGTTGCATAAAAAAATTGAAATTCGTAATTAAATTTTTCCGATTTATCGGACCTTACTTCTTTTGAAAGGAGTCAATAAAAAAATGAAAATATGCACTAAGCTTAACCTAACTTAAATATAAAAAAGAAAAATTTTTTATTTTTCTTTCTTTTTACTTATTCTTTCTCTTTATGAATTTCTTCTAAATATTTCAAATATTCAAATCAAGAAGTTACAATTGGTCAAATCATATAAAAGACAAAGATTAATTATGAGTCTCCTTCGAATTTGAAAATGCAAGTCAAATTTTGACAAGTTACTAAAAATATTCTTCTTGTTTTTTATTTTTTAGAAAAATTTTATGCGATTTTACCATATCGTTCATATTCCATTCTTTTAGAATTTTAGAAAAAAAATTATCTAGAAAAGCGCAGATTTTTTTAAACAATAGATGTCTTTCACATCCAGCTATACCAATGAGTAATCTCTTAATTTTTATTTAAATGGCAGTTCCAAAAAAACGTACTTCTGCATCAAAAAAGCGTATTCGTAAAAATTTTTGGAAAAGGAAAGGCTATTGGTCAGCGTTAAAAGCGTTTTCTTTAGGGAAATCTCTTTCTACCGGGATTTCAAAAAGTTTTTTTGTGCGACAAACAAATAAAATAAAAAAATAAGTTATTAAGAAATAAAACAGAACACCTTATAAAAATCTAAATTGACCTGACTTAAAAATTAAATTCTTCCGTTTCAAAAAGACAATTCTCAAATTCCATTTCCTGTTGAATTAATTCATAGGAAATGGAATTCTTCTGTTTTACTTTTACTTTAAACCAAATTTAAACAAAGTCTTTTTTTTTAACAAAAAAACACAAGATACTCACTTTCTTTTTAATATATTTTCTTTCCAGAATAGGAGTCTTATTTCCCCCAGCAACTTATTTGTACTATAAAAGATTTTTTTTTGCACAACTTTCTTACTTTTCTTTTGGATTTTCTGTAAATTCTTATATAGAATAGAGCCCATATATCTCTGGCCATCAATTCACGCAAAAACACTTAATGTAAATTTTATGGATAAATATGTGTGAATTTTGAATAATCTAAAATAGGTTTTTTGTTCATTGATAAAACTTCTTTTTTGGTTGTACTTTTTAAAATTAAATAAATCAAAAACATTTAATTTAAAAAATGTTTTTTAGAGGAAAGGTTCTATCCCTTAATTGATAGTAAGACTTTTTGGTTTTACAAGAATTCAAGTAAAGAAGATTCTCAAATACACAATAAAACTAAAACCCTAAACTAAAATAATGAACGTTCAAGGACATATTTGAACAGATTTTATTCATTGATTTGAATCTTTCCTGAAAATATTGCACCCAATTGAATTCTTAAATCTAGACGATTGCTTATTTATAGGCTATTATGAGGTCAAGACAAGCCGCTATGGTGAAATTGGTAGACACGCTGCTCTTAGGAAGCAGTGCTAGAGCATCTCGGTTCGAGTCCGAGTGGCGGCATGTCATTTCCTAAAAAAAGAAAATAGATCCTATAATGAATAATGAATTCAATTGCCGATTTCGATTTTATAATTAAGGAACTCTTTTTATGATATTTTCAACTTTAGAGCATATATTAACTCATATTTCTTTTTCGACTGTTTCAATTCTAATTACAATTCATTTGATAACCTTTTTTGTCGATGAAATCGTAAAACTATATGATTCATCCGAAAAGGGCATGATAACGACTTTTTTGTGTATAACAGGATTATTAATTTCTCGTTGGATTTATTCGAAACATTTTCCACTAAGTGATTTAAATGAATCGTTAATCTTTCTTTCATGGAGTTTTTCCTTTATTTATATAGTTCCGTATTTCAAAAAAAATCAAAATATTCTAAGCACAATAATAGGTCCAAGTGCTATTTTTTCCCAGGGCTTTGCTACCTCAGGCCTTTTAACTGAAATACACGAATCCACTATATTAGTACCTGCTCTTCAATCCGAGTGGTTAATAATGCACGTAAGTATGATGATATTGGGATATGTGGCTCTTTTATGTGGATCATTATTATCAGTATCACTTCTAGTCATTACAGTTCGAAAAAATAGAAAATTTTTTTCTACGAGTAATCATTTATTAAATTTAAATAAGTCATTTTTCCTTGATAAAGTCGAATACATGAATGAAGAAAAAAATATTTTAAAAAAAACTTCTTTTTTTTTTCCAAGGAATTATTATAAGTCGCAATTGATTCAACAATTGGATTATTGGAGTTATCGGGTTATTAGTCTAGGATTTCTCTTTTTAACGATAGGAATTCTTTCTGGAGCAGTATGGGCTAATGAAGCATGGGGGTCCTATTGGAGTTGGGACCCAAAAGAAACTTGGGCTTTTATTACTTGGATCATATTTGCAATTTATTTACATACTCAAACAAATCTAAAATTGAAGGGTACAAATTCAGCAATTGTAGCGTTTATTGGATTTCTTATAATTTGGATATGCTATTTTGGAGTAAATCTATTAGGAATAGGATTACATAGTTATGGTTCATTTACATTAACATCTAATGAAATTCAAAAAGGAGTTCTTACCACTTACCAATAGGAATAGAAAAGCATATAACGCATATCAAACTTTGTGTGAACTAGGGAGAGCCTCGCGAATCAAAGTAACGGGTCTCTCCCTAGTTCACACAAAGTTTTTTTACTTAACACAAGAAAAGAAAAAGCGTTCTTTTTGTCATTGTACAACGAACCTTTTTATAAATGATAAGATTTTTTTCATTTTTTATTTATAAAAAAACTATCTAAAAAAAGAATTAGATAGGATAACTTCAACCTTTTCAACTGATAGTGAAAGAACGAAATCGGGGTACATACCAATACCTAGTACGGGTAAAAAAAAGGAGATCGAAAGAAATAACTCTCGCGGCCCAGAATCAAAAAAATAAAAGTTTGGGCCATTAAATATCTTGTATCCATAGAACATCTGGCGTAACATAGATAATAAATAAATAGGGGTTAATATAATTCCAATTGCCATTACAAAAGTAATTAGGATTTTTGTCATTAAAAGAAATTTTGGACTAGTAATTAGTCCAAAAAAGACTATTAATTCGGCAACAAAACCACTCATACCTGGTAATGCGAGGGAGGCCATCGAAAAGCTACTGAATATCGTGAACATTTTTGGCATTGGGATAGCTATTCCACCCATTTCGTCAAGATAAAGAAGACGTATTCTATCATAAGTTGTTCCAGCCAAGAAAAAAAGCGCAGCACCAATAAATCCATGAGAGATTATTTGTAAAAGGGCTCCGTTGAGTCCCATATCTGTGATAGAACCAATTCCTATAATTATAAAACCCATATGAGATACAGAGGAATAGGCTATTCTTTTTTTTAAATTTAGTTGACCAAGAGATGTTGAAGCTGCATAGATTATTTGTACTGCGCCCACTATTATTAACCAAGGAGAAAATAGAGAATGAGCATGAGGAAATAATTCCATATTGATTCGAACTAATCCATACGCTCCCATTTTTAATAAGATTCCGGCTAGAAGCATACAAGTACTATAATGCGC